TCATTTCTTATCTGACTTTGAAAATAAAAAAGAAAAAACTAAAAAGTTCTATGCACAAGTTTTCTCAGTGCTTCACAAGAATAGAAGCCTTTCTTTTCTTGAGTTGCATATTTCTGCAACAGGATAAAGGAAACTGATTGAGAAACTTGCACGGGGCTGGCTATTCACTCACTTTTTTCTGCTAATGTGCAGCGGCGAGGAGCCAACTGGTTGTTGGACTAACCTATGGTGTGTTCCGGCGAAGCGCCGGGTTGTTGGTAAGGAGCATGAGCGGGCGGGGGGTTCACACAAGTAAGTGAAGGGCACCCGTAGGTCCTGTGGCCCACACACGGCGGCCAGGGGAAAAGGGGAGGGGGGAGAGCCTTAGCCCTTAGAATCGAATTCTAAACTGGCGCTTCTTTTCTTTCTTTTTTCTCACCTTGAGCCGATCTTATTCAATGGATTGTGACTTTCTCAGCTTGAGCTTTCTATCGAATTTCCATTGATGGACTAGTGGACTCATTGGACTCTTCTATCTAAGCTTGAGCCCGAAGCGAGTTAAACTCGTCCTTCATTTCATACCTCAGTCCGGTGCCTATGGGTTCTAGCCCCATGACCTTTCCTCAATCCTGTTTTCGTCTTGAATAGTAATAGTAAAGAAAGGAGCTCCAGTAGCGAATGAAATGAATAACTTCGATTCGGCCTTACCCCCCTTCGACTTCGGAATGATTTTAAGAAAGATCTCCGCTCCCCTGCTTTCGAAGTTGTAGACTGGTCGAGTCAGGTTGAGCTTCGTTGCTAGTAGTAGTCTCAAAGTCAATAAGGTATTCAAATTCAATATCGAAGAAATGCTCTTTTTATGCATGATGATTCTAGGCGCTGGTAAAGAACAGTCACATAGATAGTGGAATTGCTTGTGCCAAGAAAGCTATAAGTAGTTTGCCAATCGGTAGTTACAGCCGGGACCCGGGCTTCGTTTGGTATAAGAGAATGCGTTTGAGGCAGCGACAATGCCCATGTAGCACGTTTTAGTCCTGCTCCAAGCTAGAACCCCGGGGAGTTCATTCCCGGTTCAAGAACCAAAGAGAGGAAATTTACACTCCGTTCAAGCTATCGAAAAAGATGCTTTAAGGAAAGGGAGAAGTTGCGAAGTGTTCAAGCTGAGGCCAAACCGGAATCTTCTCTTTTTGAGCACGTTGATGCTGATGAAATCTCCAAGCCGCCCTATGCTCAGGTTGAGTAGTCAGTCGCCGGCATTATTCATCGGCAGCGAGCAATTTGTCCCCTATAGTCTGAGTATGACCGCCCTCCTTTCTATGAGTGAACGGGATTCTATTCACTAGGATAACTAGGAGTGAATCGATGGTGGATAAAAGAGGATCAGGGACTCATCGGATCGGAAGGGAGACCAACAAGGAATGAATTTCACGATTCGTATGTCGCTCACTGTCTTCGATGAGAAAGGGCCATGTGATAAGCGAAGAACCAGGATTGAATCCTTAGAAATGGGTCCTTTTCCATATAGATTAAAATAGCTTCCTAACCCAGTAACTCAAATAGCTCCAAGATTGAAAAGGCTAGTCCAACAGATAGAATAACGAGCAGCCAATACCAATAAATTTCAGAACTTAGAGGTTGACACTCCAGGACCACTTCCCGGCTTTTCTACCAGCTGACTACTCAGACTTTGCTACTCTTGTATAGCCCGCTTACGCTTAAACAAGGTGGGCATTCTCTTCTCCTTAGCAAAAGCGCATCTTGCACTAATTGCACTAATAGATCTCTGGTTCCAGGGGTTCGGATCGGACCGGCCTACTTTCTTCGGGTACCGGACGTACTCTTTCCCTTATAAGGAGACATTCAGAATCGTCCAAATTGTGTTTTATCGATTCAAATGGCTGTTTTTGATCCTTTCGCCAAGAAAGAGAAGAGGGGGAGGAGTTTAGACTGGTCAGATATCGGAATTTTCCTGGCTCTTTCCCAGAAGCTTCACCCATGGAAATTTCTCAAGGGAGTCGGGTTTAGTATATGGATCCCCGCTCCGTCTTTATGAACCATGGGTTCCAGCGGTTCTGTTCCCTAGTATTCCCGGTAAGGTTATGAAAGAAAGAAGGGGGACTGAGCATGAATCAAGGAAGTCAACGACCTTGCTCACTGTCAATGAAGAAAGTGCCGTGCCTTGTCCATCATCAAGAAGAGATCCAATTACTCCCACTACTGCACCAGCTCCTCTTGTTGGCGGTTAACACTACCTATGTTCTAGTTCTGTCTGGATCGATAGACCGAGGGCACTCTTCCTGTCATTCTCAGATTGATTGGTTTGAGGATTTGTTAGTAGACAAAACATTTCATTTAATTTTAGATCTGAATGTGATGATTTACTTTCTTTCTATTTAGAATAACAACATGTGTTGACCATGACATGTATGTGGGTAATTTTCTTTGGTTATCAGTCTGATCGTGAACAGAACGTTCTGTCTCACTCAGCTTCCTACTTTCATACATAGGCAACCCTGGTGTCCTTATTGCATCAGCACTCCGCCAATGGCTCCTCTGTCAGAAGCATTCGTTTGCACCTCAACCTGCTTCTCAAACTCGGGCAACTTCCGCACCGGCTCTGTTGCCACCGAAACCTGCCACTTTTAAAAAGCAACCTGACAATCGAAAGGTAAACAAGATCATATCATCTTCGGAATAAACAAGATCATCATCTTCATCAGATTCGGGATCAAGAGAAGCCCATGAAGGGGTTGGGTTTAAACGTCTCATGACGCTCTTAACCCATTAATAACCCCCATCGCCCTCGGATTCGTCAAATGCAGACATCCCTTGTCTTGGCTCAAGGTCGTGGTGGTGAGGGACAATTCACTGAGGGTGCTCACGCTCTAGTAGGATAGGAGTCGAGAACTGTCCTTGACGGAAGAAAGCAATTAAATAAAGGGTTCATAGGTGTTGCAACAAGGTGTCGGCGGGGTATTCTCCGAAATTCCCCTTGCCTTGGAAGGAAAGGTCGTCTACCTAGAAGTTCAAGACTTCCCGGTCGTAGCAAGCATTTCAAGAGTGTGCTCCTTCCTATCGATGCTCCTGGACTGGAAAAGAAAGAGACAAAAACCTCTCCTTGAAATAAGAAACAAGTATATAAGCATTCCTATTCCTCTAATTCTTAATTAGAAACCTATGAGTCAGAACCCTATGTTAGAGGAGTATCTAAATCACCCTCGTCGGAATCGAGTGAAACATTTCTACTTGACTTGACTTGTTTCAGGTTGGCACGGATCGATCCGTAATGGGATTACAGTACTGGGAAGAAAGAAAAGGCGAGGTGATCTAAGCTCCTTTTTGTGGTACCCAGGGTCTCCGCCCGCCCTGTCATCATCTGTTGGTGCCTGTCTGGCTGGCTTCGGCTTGCTTTGCAGAACGTTGTTATGATGTAGAGACGACCTTCTCAATCAGAAGGGGGGCAGGCAAAAGCATCTTCCTTTGCAGAAATGCATTGATAAAGAAAGGGCATGGCATCTGTAGAGAACAGAAATGCATGCATTGGTTGATAAACAGCAGATGTAGATAACCTCCTTTCATAGTGTGCTTTTGAAAATAGATATTTTACTCCACAAATGGAGGAAGATTTTCCATACCGTAAAAAGTCGCTCACTGGTTCCCTTGGCTGTGCTATTCCATAGCGCTTCCGCTCCCTTCGATCTTAGTCGTGACAAGCCCACACATTACATTAGGTGTCGATCTCGTAGTCGAGCCTCCTTTATATTTATAGTAGGCCCCCGAGCACCGTCGACTATCGCCTGACCCTGCACACACCCTGAATTTACTCCCTCCCCCAAAACCCTTATAGTGGGGTCAGTCTGATTCATTCACAAAGACTGTAGTGCACAATTCTTCTCTTCGAACTTGGAAAACGTCAAATTGAGCTCCTACCGCTTAGAATGACGACTAGGTACTGAGCCCCTCAGCAAACCCTTGCAAGAAGGACACAAACAAGGAAGAACACGCCCCTTCCTGGAGTGGAAAGACTCCCAATTGGAATCACTCGCTACTGGTGCTTCAGGTGCTTTCCACCGCTCTAAAGTGTGTTTCGTAAGGGGGTAGGCTGCATTATATCGTATAGAGAAGAAAGAAGCAAGACGGACAACAGAAAGTTAAGCAGAAAGTGCTATTATTGGGGTATACGCCCCCCTAGCCCCTACCCCCGGTCTCCGCTCCCTGGATCAACGACTAACGGACGAGGAGAGCTCGACGTGAAAGCTTAATGGGCAAGCGAGACTTCCCTTGGTCTTAAGGGCGTGGAACCCGAAGCGTGAGGTCGCGCCAAAGAGACGATCGACAGTGAGGCCTATCAGAAAGTTCCTTGTTTGGGAGTCAGAGGGAAATTGTCGTGATAATGTGCCTGGGAGTTAAACAACTACAAAGCAAGCTTATTGAAATAGCCCTTATTTGAAAGAGCCCTATAGCTGCTCTACAGTAAGGCCGGCCTGGCCTCTGGGCCGATTCGTCATATTCTCGATCGAGATTTGGGCGTATATGCATCTTTCGCATAATTCAATTCTGCGGACTGCGAGGTGACCTTCGGAGAGGCCTATAAGAACCTAGACAGCAAATGTAGGAGCGGACGGAACGAAACTACACCTGATGCCGCCCGCTATCAAGCGATCAAGTCAGTGGTGTTAAAGTCAGGTGTTCCAGAGGGGCTAATGGTTTTCCCCAGTCAGAAGCATTTTGTGAACTAACACTCTGCACAAAGGTCTCCACCCGGTGATGCTCATTCATGTGGTAGAGGAATGAGAGCTTTTCTAAATCCCCAGGGGAGCCAGCCGAAGATGAAAGGTCCGCGGATCAACCTCAGCAGGTTTGGTTCCAGTTTCTTTGGAGGGAGTCCCACCAATGGGGCTTGGGGTGCGATAGTGCCCTTTATTCCGGGTGACCTGGATAGAGCACTTTTGATCATCTGATTCCGAATCCGCTTATAGAAAATGGGAGGGTGATAAATCAGTGTCCGCAGTCTGACCTGGACCTTGCGCCCTGAGCGCGTTGATGCTATTAGCTATACCCCAAAAAGAAGTGGCAAAAACGACTGACTTTGTTGCAACGGGAACAACTAGCCCAACAATGGGCACTGGTGAAATAGAATCTTATGTTGCAGCTACTTATGCTTTTACATGCTCAAGCGGAACAAAACTGACTAATTTGTATTACGAAACTCAGCTTCTTTCTCAATGCCAAGAACTTCAGGAGCTTAAAAGCATAAATCAAAGTACCTGACTGACGCGAAACACACAGACTGACGGAGCAACTGTGCCACCAGAGATACTCTTTAGTCTACGGTTTATCGAGCTCAGCAGGTACGGGCGACTCAGTCACATGTGCGTGCTCAAAGTGAGAGATTCTGTATTCCCCAAGGGGTTGTTTTTCCACGTTTTGAGTACGACTGAGGGGGCTCAAAGTGAGAAGTTAAGATGAGATTGAGATGCCACTGCGTCGTAGCTGACTCTCCAATCACTGCAAGTGAAAGTCATAGCCCGGCAAGTGAAGATGAGAGAACGTTGCTCTGTCGTCCTCACCACTAGGATCAACTGCAGCATCAAAAGAAGCTAAAGCCGAATCATCAACAGGAGAAGCAGCTAAAGCATTTCTTTCTTTCTGGAAAGCATAGCACTCCCGGTTGAAGCTATTATGATTATTTATTTATTTTATTCCTCCGGTAGCACGCACAGCCTAGACAGAAGAACATTTCTGGACGATACGCCAACCTGTGATTTCAAGTCCCTCCCTCATGACGAGCCACACGCCACCGCTACACAACCGACAGAGTGCTCCGACGGGTGAAGCGATATCGATCGACCAAGGGCTACAGGTTCCAAACCAGAAGATGAAGCTGTGGTGAGGGCAGGCTTGAGTTTACATTTCAAATAAAAATATGAAAAAATCTTCCGAAGTTTGATCCTTCCCAATATGAATGGGTTGACCCTGGTTCAAGTAAGTGCTTTCCAAAATAAAGTATTATCAAAGAAGTACTCGCTTCGTACCTGTCTGCTTATGAAGGATTTTATACTATCTACGAAAAGGTTCGTTCCAGAGGCTCCAACAGAGTGGAGAAAGGTGCGTTGCTTTCGGGAGGGACTGAAATCCTGCTCCCCGCACGCGCACACGAGCGAACCTCTGAGAAAAGTCCAGACATCCATCCTGTCGTTTAGATTACAGACTTTGATAAAAAAGATCCTTCACTCCCATTGAGCACAGATGTTTCAGTACTCTGTAGCTTGGTCGGCAATGACCAAGCCGCGTAGTTTAGAAAGCGTCCTCGCGGATACACCCACCCTCTCAGTCAGCCGACAGCCACACCAGCATATGAAGCGTAAGTGTGAACGTAGGCCAAGAGCTGTAGAACCCGAGCGGCCGCCCACGGGTAAACCATACTATGTTCGCCTTCTTCTCGCTTCCCAAACCTGGATCACTGAAAGGGGCTTGTACTAGTAACCACACCCATGACTCAGCCAAGTTGTTCCCAAACAAGGCCTCCAAAAGACCCGGAGTGAGAACAACTGGAAGAGAATCGGTAGCGGCCTGAAGAATCAATTTCTAAAAAAGAAGATGTCTCGCAAGGGTCGCGTGATGAAAAGTACCATCAGGTAGATGAGACAAAACCCTCATCGCCCAATCGCGCAAAAGCCTGAGCAAGGATGGCGGAGATCCGCACCTTTCCCTCGAGCTTGACTCCTAGGCGGCCACACTCAGGCCTACTTGTGAGTAGTTCCGGCCCATGGCAGATTGACCAAGAGTGTTCAGCAGCCAGCAAGCCACATTACCACCTTCTTCTTCAGAGGGAAGCACCGGATACACGCACGATTGATTCGAGCTCGAAACATCCACCATTTCCCTCAGTCTCTCGGGATCCGCGAGAGTTAGGAAGGCGGTAGCGTCGAAGGGAAGTTTTTTAAACATAGAAATTTCTATGCCTTGCTGACCGATCCACACCAACCCTTACCTTAATTAAGGGATGCTTTTCTTTTAGGTGTTGGGTCCTGCCTGCAGACCACGAAGGCTGAAAGTAAAACCCCCATCTATAAAGAAGATTATAAGGGCTTGACGATCGAAACCAGGAACATAGCGTCGCAACAAAAAGCTCTAGCGCTCTCCCCTTTGACTTTTTCCGTATGGCTGGCAATCTCCGCGACCCCTTAGGAGCCGCGAAGCCGCCTGGTGCCTAGGCTAATGCTAATGGAGGATAAATCAAGCCTCTTTCTACGCAGTCAATCCACTTGTACAGCGTAAAGCCTCTTATATTAGTCAGGCAGATAGAACTGAACAGGAACCTGTTCACCCCGTTATCCTTCTATGAAAGGCCGGGATTCTGAGAGGTATACCTGATCGAATCAGCGAGACTCACACTTTTGAGGGCAGGAATCCATCCTCTGGCCGTCCACCCCAGAACACCATCCAAAGGTGCGCTTATTCTTTCTGGGCCTTGAATAGCACTCCCGACGCTTGCTTAAGTGCCAGCATCGACTTAGACTCTTTGGGTGTTGAGTGATTTGGCTCAGGGACCTCTGCATCGGACGCCTCAGAGTGTCCAGTAATTTCGGGACTATGTGCCGATCGCTTTATGAATCCCCGTCGAGAGCCAGTGACAATGGTGCTTAGACCTCACCTCGCCAGCCAACCCCAATCATGAAGGGTGACTAACGAGTCCATGGAACATTGAAACAAATTCCCATATACCAGCTGAAGTTGCACTACAAACGTTTGCAATCCAACGGGGGATTCCATCTAACATAGAGGAAGACCAGAGACTAGTCATCGTCAGACTAAACTCAAGCTGTTTGGCTCTTTATAGATAGAGAGCAGACCGAAACAGGCATAACTGTGGTTACGTTATGTCCACTTGGCCAGTGAGAGGGCTTTATAGAATTTTTTTTTATCATTCTACCACCAACCTGCGTTTTCTTTTTATGAGGCACAAGCAGGATTATCCTGCTCAGGTAGCCTACGTCAGTCTAGTAAGTAGGCGAACAGATAGCTATAGAGTTCTTAATTGAGTACTTCACTTCAGACCAGTAGGAAAGCTCTTTTGCCCTGACCTCCGAAGGAAGAACGGGACAGAAGAGAGAGACCGTTGTCTTGAGAGTGAAAAGCAAGCGCTACCCCCTTTGAAGAAGAAGTTGCCTCGGATGAGGGGGGAGAATATAGACACTGGGAAAGGAATCATGGGAGTCCGCCCCAAGATTGGAATGAGGGGAAGGAATGGAAAGATAAATGGATGGGGAATCCCCCTATGTGCTGAGAATAAGAGGAGCCAACAAACTGAAAGATACCCGCATGGGAGCCTCAAGCCTATGTAATAGTATCAACCCTTAGAAGATAGTTTAGCATCACCCTACCGATGAGTCTGGAGGAAAGACTGGTGAATCAGGCAGCCCCTCTACCTTGAATTCATAACTCGCAAAATGAATTGCATCGACATCTTTGCCCGTGGTCGAATGCCCCTTTCCCACGCCACCAATCGACGAATGCTGAGGAAGGAGTGAATCAACTAATGCAACCAACCACAATACAATACACCACCCGAGCAACTACCCAACACCCGAAAAGGCGGAATAATACCAGGAAGTGACCAAGCAACTCCAAGTGAATAACCCAACCACGACTATCTAACCAACTACCGATGAACTAATCAACAACCGAACGAGACTGAATCCAAGCGAGTAAATGAACGAGTCAGGGGTTTGTAAAGAGCAAAGGACTATAAAAAACACTACCCGGAATAGGAGTCTTGGCTTATGAGTTTGAGCTGGAAGACGAGTCGAAGAAGTCAAAAGAGCAGGAAGAGGCATAATAGCCATCAACCGGAAGCAGTGCAAAAATAGGAGGAGAGCTTGTCTCAGCAAGTGATTGGGATTGCCGACGAGGAAAGAAAGAGTTGCCTGACCGCGAGGAAGGCCCTAGACGAGTGATTGGTCGAACATTGGAAATTTGAATACTTCCCCGTATTTTTTATTAAAACTTCTTCTTACCTTATTCTTGACCACTATTAGCACAGCTTCGAAAATCGTTATCTTTTATTCGCCTATACCTATATGTGAAAAATGAATCCAAAATCTAATTGAGAACTCGATCGAAGGGAAGGCTTGAGTTCAGAGACGAAGATAAGGCTTGGTGGCTTGCGAGGGCTAACAAGCGAACGAACAAGAGCTCCTACTCGTGTTCCTGCTCCAGCTCCTATATCAGAAGCTACATATGCTCTGACAAGACGCTTTCTATTCTCTACTGCTTTACTTTTCTTATTCCTACTGCTACTCTTAGTCCTCCCATTAACTACAGCCAAGACTCCGCCTCTATCTCCTATGCCCCGTTCTTTTGTCATTTTGAATCGTTGCGTTGATTGCTTGTGGTGATTGCGGTTCCTTTGTTTGTGTTAGACCGCTTTCCTTTCCTTCAGGTGTGCTGGCAGGCAAGGGAGGACGAGGACTGGAGTCCAACCCGAAAGGGAAAGTACAACAAGGATAAAAGAACGTCTTAAAGCTCGCCTCTTTGCTTTCTTAAAAAGAAAAGCGGACTACGCAAGAAGAGGGGCTCAACCATAAGCCCAACTCTAATGGTGGGGGGGGGGGGGGAATGTTGAAAACAATCTTATTGGAAGCGGCTTTCGAGTGAGGGCAATCGTCATAGTCAGCCAGCGAGCAATCCCAAGAAAGCCAGCTACCTAGCCTTTCTTATTTCCATCGCTAGCTTAAACTGAGGAATAATAATAGGAAAAACCCCCAAGCCCCTAAGCTATTTCAATGTTATTATTTTTCCTCTGTCCGGTACCAAAGCCACTCGAACTCGAATGCCTCACCCGCACCTACTTCGAATGCCGCACCAACTCCCTCAAACACAAGGGAGCGGGCACTGCTCTCAGCCTGTCGTAATAACAAAACAAAACTCCATACCGGAAGATCATTACCTTCTTCCTAGAACGGAATATAGACATTGGTATAACAGGAGGCTCGAGAGACAGACCTCGAGCGACACA